TCAATAAAAAAAAAAAATTAGCAGGGATTCCACGCAAATATACAATTTTAGATTTTATCTTCTTACCGGATTTAATATAATATCTCTATTAATTAATCTATTAATATAGAATAAATATAAGTAATTCATAATCATCGGGTTAGGATTGATCTAAACCAGCTCATTATGTATACGATTCAACATGCCAACTATTAAACAACTTATTAGAAACACAAGACAGCCAATCAGAAATGTCACGAAATCCCCCGCCCTTCGGGGATGCCCTCAGCGCCGAGGAACATGTACTAGGGTGTATGTGCGACTCGTTCCGATCATGGACTAAGACAAAAGAGAGGAAACAAATTATTCCAGTATCAGTGATCGGTTAGGATAGAATGGAAAAACTCCATTCACTATCTGAAAAAAAAAATGGATTAATAATATATATCCTTCTATTGTGTATCAAATTTATGGTTTCCGTTGGTGCAAATCCAATCACCTCAATTTGCAATTTCAGATGAGAAAGACTTCCCCATTGGTAGCAAATGCTTATCCATTAAGCAGGGGAAATCCTATTTCAAAATTAAAAAGCGGAAAGATTATGCCCTTATTCTTGCAAGAACGGACTAACAGGGTCAGCTACCCAGCTAATCTTCATACTTAAATACCGTTACTGTATAGTTAGATTTCGTTGTGAAAGACCTATTACTAGCTATTTCATGGGTAGAGCCAAAGAGTGTGAACTGTACAAGTTAACAATAGCATTGATTAAATGAGAGAAGGGGCTCCGGTGTATAGCGAGGACCTCACCGTTTAAGAAGTAACCATAGAAACGATGGAATCCACTATTTCTTTATCCATTTCTATTTAATTGAATATGTTTTTTTGATACCTAGTATCAATACAATTTCTTATTTCGAGGTTAAATGCTTAGAAATAAAAAGAAAAAATCGTGGTTGGGAAGGTTATAGTAGCAAAAGCCATTGGAATTTTTTATTTTATACATTGGAAGAATCCGTTTTTATTATTAATAGACTAGTAAAGGAAAAAGAATAACTGAAAGAAAAGAAATCAAATAAAATAGTTATTCATCAAAGAATTAATTATTCATCAAAGTCTCATTTATTCAATGACCAGAATTAAACGAGGATATATAGCTCGGAAACGTAGGACAAAAATTCGTTTATTTACATCAAGCTTTCGAGGGGCTCATTCAAGACTTACTCGAACTATTACTCAACAGAAAATAAAAGCTTTGGTTTCGGCTCATCGGGATAGAGATAGGAAAAAAAGGGATTTTCGTCGTTTGTGGATCAGTCGAATAAATGCAGTAATTCGTGAGAATCGAAAAAAGGTATACTATAGTTATAGTATATTAATGTATAATCTGTACAAGAAGCGGTTGCTTCTTAATCGTAAAATACTTGCACAAATAGCTATATTAAATAGGAATTGTCTTTATATGATTTCCAATGAGATCATAAAATAAAAATTCCCCGGAGACTGAACTCCGGGAAGGTAGAGTAGAGATTTGTATGATAAAATAGAATCATATGATAAAGTCGTCAAAATGAGCAACCACTTTCAATAAAAAAAGATTTATTCTTCTTCACCGATTCTCTTTTTTCTTACAACACGATAATCCAAATTGGATTGTCGTAGTTTTCGAACAAAACATCAATCCACATTTGATTTGAGTTTAGATTAGAATTTGAATTCAATTGAAGAGTAACCCTATTTTTTTTTTGTTTTAAGACCAGTAGTTCTAGCGGCCGACTCGCTTTTTTCAAATTGTTTTTCATTATTAAGAAAAGGTAACGAAGATAAAATACGAGCTTGTTTTATAGCAATCGTAATTAATCGTTGTTGTTTTAAGGTCAATCTATTCACCCGTCTAGATAATATTTTTCCTTGTTCACTAATAAATCGACTAATTAAACTCATGTTTTTATAATCAATTCGATCCCCCGATTGGATCGGGGGCAAACGCCTACGAAAAGATCGCTTGGATTTAAGAAAGAGTCGCTTAGATTTATCCATGGTTTGTTTATTCCTTATCCCGAAAATCCTATTTCTTACAAAATAGGATTTCTTTTGTTTCTATTTTTTATTCTTATTCTTTTTAATTTTTAATTATAAAATTCGATTTTGAAATATATGTTATATATACAATTTCTAATATAATTTATAACAATATGAAAAAATATATCATTTTTCATGTTCCTTGGAGAGGTGACACACAAGCGATCGATTTTCTCTATTTCTTTATCTCCCCGTGAATCGTATGTTTGCAACAACAGGGACAGAATTTTCTCAATTCCAATCGACTAGGCGTATTGTGTCGATTCTTTTGAGTAATATATCTGGAAATACCCGTTGATTTCTTATTAACACTGTTTCGAACACAACTGGTACATTCCAAAATAACCCTTATTCGGATATCTTTACCCTTGGCCATGAACCTCCTTTGGGTTTTTGATTCACTTAACTCTTCTATTTTACGATTCGAAGCGAAGAAGAAGAAAGGAACAAAAAAAAAATAATAGAAGTTGCTAACTCGAAATCAAATTATGAAGGATCTCGTTGCAATCAATATAGTATAGTAATAATTAAGTAATACAATGATTTCTAACTATATTTAGAATCACAGTACAGTATTTCAGTTTTCATTTAAGTATCCTGTATGATATTATTGCCCCGTCCTAGCCATTACATTTCCATTTCTGGTCTCACCCTATTATTTAATAGAAATGGAATTGATTATTAATTGAATTCAATTGAAGCCTGGACCGAATTCCGAGTTTCACTGAGGCCGAATCCGACTTTATTCTTTCTCTTTTCTAACCTTTATTCTAATTCTAAAAAAAAAAAGAAAAAAGAAGGAGAAGGGGAGATTAATCACAGATATTTGATTATATCTCTAATCTTCTTCACCCCTTCCCGTGTCAATAACTAGAATGAAAAAAAGGGGAATATCAATGCATCCGGGAATAAACGATTGATCTCTATCAATAGACCTGCTAAAGCCCCAAACCATAGAGTACTTACCACTGGTGCCACGGAGAGATATGTTTTTAGATCTCGCATTTAAAATCCTCCTTCTTTATTCTTAATTCTTATTCTTTATTGTAATTTGGAATACATAATCACATATATGAATATGATCAGATGGTTATTTAGTTAATAACCACTTGTATTTGTACGCAGAATTCCTAATTCAAATTGAAATGTACAACGATTCATTAGATATTCTTTTTTTTTTTTTAACAAAAAAAAGAGGTCCATTTCTGCTCTGCCCGAGCATTCCCTAAAAATATTCATTTGTTAGGGGGATTTCATATGTATGTCTATTATTATTATAATTAATATTCTAATTATATGTTTATGTTATACGATATGAAACTAAAAAGAAAAAAATGGCAGGATAATTTATATATATCAACGGAGAAAATCAAGATGTGGAAAACAAAACAAAGATTCTTTACAATGACACTGTAAACCAATTGAAAGGGATGTAGCGCAGCTTGGTAGCGCGTTTGTTTTGGGTACAAAATGTCACGGGTTCAAATCCTGTCATCCCTATCCCTAACTATTACTTATCTTATGAGCAGTAACAAGGGATCAATTGAGACTGATTAAAATTGGACATACATACTCAATAGAAATAGATATATATTCTATCAATATATATTATGAGAGTTCTATATATATATCTATTTCTATATATATATAGATTATGATAGTATATGCATGCAAGATGAATTGGGGTCACAAAAAATTATTTATGAAAATAAAGCGCTCTTAGTTCAGTTCGGTAGAACGCGGGTCTCCAAAACCCGATGTCGTAGGTTCAAATCCTACAGAGCGTGATTCCATTCTTGTTAGATCGAGAATGACACTGAAATAATGGAACAGCAGTTTAAAGTCTGAATTTTACCTCCTGTGGATTAGGATTAAAACAAAGAAATAGGAGGTCAATAAACAAAAAAGATGTTAGTTAATCAAAAGTCCAACTGATCACCACGTCGGTATTGTAAATATGCAGTTACGAATAATCCAGCCAAAGTAATAGGAATTAGACCTAACACGATTCCAAATAGAAAAACTTCAATCATTTTAATTTGTTTGAAAGGAGAAAGGGGGAGGTAATATATATCCTTAAATATTAATCTGTATTGCCCATGAATCTCAATGACCAAGAATTGGAAATTGACACGGTAAGGAACTATAGAATATATTGAATATCCCAGAAAGATTTATTTTTATGAATTGTTCATTCAATTAATTTCATAATTTCAAATCAAATAAGTCGTATCTTGCTCAGACCGATAAATAGAGATGAGGTTATAGTTAAAGCTGCTAGTAGAAAACCGAAATAACTAGTTATAGTGGGCATGAAGAGGCTAAATGAAATATGTTCTTTTTATACATATGTTTAAAAAGCACTTCCCTAAGTTTCCATTTTTGAAAGAAAGATAGGAAGATAAGCAAAAATACCACTTGAAAAATACAATTGAAAGTTTTTGATTCATCAATCAATCATTATAGACGAACAAAAATAAAGTGACACAGGTAAAAAATCCATTCATCATTTGTGACATCTACCCATCCTGTGATTCCAAATCAACAGATTCATTGAGCAACTCTTGAGTTGAGTAAACTAATATAATAAAAATATTTTTATTATATTAAAATAGAATTATTATATTAAAATAGAATAAGAACTTTGTTGTGTAACTTCATTCAATTCAAAAAAGAAAAAACTTTCTTTTTCTTTGAATTAATATAGAATCAAATCGGAAAAATATCTATTTTGATCTTTTTTTTTTTATTTTAGAACAAAAGAAGAGTGACCCTATAATGCCTTTTACTTGACTTTTTTACTTTCATTTTAACTCATTGGATTTTGTAGTGGGTTCCATTCTCATAATATCTCCAACGAGAAGAAAAAAGGTATCAGATCGCTCGAAACTAGGGTTCTACATTTTTTTTTGTCTTTCGATATTTTAATATAAAATAAA